CTTCAATAAAATACTCTTTGCAGAAATATCAATAGATATTTCACCCCTTCCCTTTCCATTTCGAAAAAGAATTAGATATTCTATTAGTTCATGAATCTTGACAAGAATTCTATCTCCATGAATATGGATATAAGAAAGAATAAGAAAATATTTTTTATATTGTAATTACATTCTTTCTTTTTTTTTTTCGTTCCTACTCTTCTTTCTAAGAAAAAGTGAAGGGGGACTTTAAAAGAAAGTAAAAGATTATTTCGTTCCGGATAGCTATTTCTTTAATTAGTGGATAGGAGCATACTCTGGATCGGAATTATGGGGAGTACTGCCTGATCATTTCTACAAATTTAAAGCCCCAATTAGTATTCCTTTTATGCAGAAATATCCCTTGGATAACTTACATAATCTCCGTTACTAATCCTTTATGTACCTTGGTGTTCCTAGCCATCCACTTATTTTTGTCCAATCCCCCCATTATCATTATGGTACTACATATATGTTAATACATAGAAAAGATAATGAAAACAAAACTCCATATGGTTGGCCAACCCGCTTCAAGTCGTGATTGATGCCTAATCAATCCATCTTGGGATAAACAATCTCTATTGTTTATGTTTATTTCCAATTAATTCTTGTACATAGGAAATGAGACTCAATCCTTTTACTGCGAATTTATAAGCTGTTTTATTTCACTCATATAACTATCTGATTTAGCTTATCAACCCATTATTTTTTCAACCCGAATGATGAATAAAAAATGACAATATTTTTTCAATTTATTCAACTTCTCTCCTAAAAAAAAAAAAAAAGAAAGGGAATAGGTAAAGGTTTATGTCTCAACGAATCGCACGTAGAGATATTGATAACACGCATAGAGTTAATGGTATTTCATAACTAATTGATTGAGCAGCAGCTCGTAGCCCACCTAAAAAGGAATATTTATTATTTGATCCATATCCTGACATAAGAAGTCCAATGGGCGCAATACTTGAAATGGCGATCCATAAAAAAACACCGATATTGAGATCGGATAGAACAAGGTTAGAGCCAAAAGGAATTATTAAATAACTTAGTAGAATTGATATGACTGCTATGGAGGGTCCAATACTGAATAAACGGGTATTTCCTCTAGACGGAAGAAGATTCTCTTTGAAAAGTAGTTTTGTGCCATCTGCTAGAGCTTGAAGAATTCCCAACGGCCCGGCATACTCAGGTCCAATACGTTGTTGTATCCCCGCGGATATTTCTCTTTCTAACCACACAATTGCTAGTACACCTATTGTGATTCCCAATACGGGAGTAAAGATAGGTACGATCATCCATATGATCCCATAAACCTCTTTTAAGTATTCCAATCTGGAAAAAGAATTGATATCTTGTACTTCTGGTGTATCAATTATCATTTCAACGATCAACTTCTCCCATAATTATATCTATGCTACCTAGTATCGTCATAATGTCAGCCAATTTCATTCTTTTAACTAATTGAGGAAGAATTTGCAAATTGATAAAACCTGGAGGTCGAATTTTCCATCTCCAAGGAAAAACATTCTGATCTCCTATCAGAAAAATTCCCAACTCTCCCTTTGGGGCTTCAACTCTAACATAAAGTTCTTGTTTCGACAATTCAAAAGTGGGAGAAGTCTTTTTACTAATAAATCGATATTCAAAATCATTTAATTCGGGATTCCTCGCTCTATCAAAGCATCGGATTTCTAAATTCTCATAAGGCCCCCCCGGAATTCCTTCCAGAGCCTGTTGAATAATTTTTATAGATTCCACCATTTCACCAATTCTTACTAAATAACGAGATAATGAATCTCCTTCTTTTTGCCATTGGACTTCCCAATCAAATTCGTCATAACATTCATAATGATCCACTTTACGAAGATCCCATTGCATTCCGGAAGCTCGTAGCATTGGTCCTGACAAACCCCAATTTATTGCTTCTTCTACACCAATAATGCCCACTCCCTCAACTCGTTCTAAAAAAATAGGATTACGCGTAATAAGTTTTTGATATTCAGCAACCCCCGTTAAAAAATAATCGCAGAAATCCAAACATTTATCTATCCATCCATGTGGTAGATCGGCAGCTACTCCTCCTATACGAAAATAATTATGCATCATTCTCATGCCGGTGGCAGCTTCGAATAGATCATAGACTAATTCTCTTTCTCTGAAAATATAGAAGAAAGGAGTCTGTGCACCAATATCTGCCATAAAAGGGCCAAGCCATAATAAATGAGAAGCTATACGACTCAACTCCAACATAATCACTCTAATATAGCTGGCTCTTTTAGGTACTTGAATATTTCCCAACTGCTCCGGTGCGTTTACGGTTATTGCTTCTGTAAACATAGTAGCTAAATAATCCCAACGTGTTACATAAGGCAAATATTGTATAATTGTTCGGTTTTCTGCAATTTTTTCCATCCCTCTGTGCAAATAACCCAGTATTGGTTCACAGTCAATAACATCTTCACCATCTAACGTAACGATGAGTCGAAGAACACCGTGCATTGATGGGTGATGAGGACCCATATTGACTATCATGAGGTCTTCTCTTGTCGCTGGTACATTCATAGGTTTTCCCCCGATTTATTCTTCCTGAAACCGAAAAGAAGTTCATCAAAATTCAAGATCCACTAAATCAAATAATTCAAAAGGACTCTTAAAATTAACGAATTTTTGTCTCCCGAATACCCAACTGACCAATTAATTCTTTATAACGTACTCTATTTTTCTTTGCCAAATAAGACAGCAACCGTTGCCGTTTTCCCAGAATTTTCCGTAGACCTCTCTGAGATAAATAGTCTTTTCTGTGCAATTCCAAATGTGAAGTAAGTCTTCGGATCTTATTGGTGAAACTGAATACTTGAAATTCAACAGATCCCCTATTTTCTCCTTTTTGAGAAATAACTGAGATGAATAAGTTTTTTACCATAAAAAAATCTTCTCCCCCTTTTTTTATTTTTTTGAATTTTACCCATCAGTAATAATAATAGAATGCTGGTCCTTTTAATCGGGTATACGAAATAATCTTAATTTCGTTATGGATACCTGGTGTATAAAATTAACTTAGTCAATATCAATAAAAAATATAATTTTCAATTGGATATAGGGGCTAGAAATAGGTATATTTTTGGATTCACAAATCACAAAAGAGATTAGACCTAAAATAACAAATAAAAACATTCTTTTGAGTCATTTCTAAATCCCCTATTCGTGTATCAGAATGTAATGTACACCATTGCATGTGTGCATTTGTTTACTTTCATATACTAGATCTAGTAAAGATATATAAAAAATTTGATATCAACGAATTTTCAATCGTGGATACATATGTATCCTTAACATACTGAAACAACTACCATTATTGGTATCAAACCAATAGCGATTCATACAAGCTAAATCTTCTAATCGATAATTGGGCCAGAGAAAGAACTTTAATTTTTTTAATTTAATTAATTGATTTTTATCTCTATTAAGATATGTGTTTTCATCCAAAAATTTATTACAGCTGTTCCCATTGCAAAATCCCGGATTTCTAGTCATACCACTCCTATTTCTCAAATTGAAACAAATTAGAATTCTAAATTTTCTACGACGCCTAGGCGATAAAATATTTTCAGGAACAAGCAAATCATAATGATTTTTGTCTTTATTTCCAATCATCTTTTGATATCTTGCGCTAAATTTCTCAAGATTCTTATTATCAACATATCTTTCTTCTCGGTATCTTTGATTAGTTTGGAACTTTCTCTTATGAATCAATGAAATACCTATAGTTTGATACATAATAAATTGTCCATCATTTTTTACAGACAGACGGAGTGGTTCGATAATAAATAGACCTCTTTTCATCAATTCTGGAAGAGTTAAATTTTTATGAACCGGTATTAGATCCAGACTCATTTCTCCCCTTTGAATAGAAGATATAAAAATTTCTCTTGGATTTATCAGCCTAAGCAAGAGACAATATACCTTGATATTATTGATCATTTTTTTATTTAAAAAATCATCCCATCTCAATTGAAAAAGCAAATATCTTTTTAGGAAGAAATCGAGTTCCGCTTGCGTGTGATTCTTGAATTGCTTGTTCTTTGTACGTTTTTGCATGTCTGAGTTTGATCCTGCTGCATAATCTTCTTCAATATCTTTTTCGTGGTTTGAGAAGACTGATTCAAGATTTACTTGGTTTTGTACATCTGATACAAGATCTACTTGTTCTGCAGATTCTTTTTCTTCTCGATTTCGATTCTCTAATTTAAAAAGTTTTTTTTCATTGGATAGTATAAAAAAATTCCCTTTTTGCTTTTTATTGCTATTTCCATTTTTACTATAATTTTTATTTCCATTAAAATTTAAAAGAAGTAATTTGATTGGTATAACCCACGCTTTCATTTTATATGTATTATAAAGTAGCACAAATTCTGGGAAGAACCAAGATTCCAGATTCGATATGGAACGATTTAGTATTTCTTCATTCATCCCCATCCAATCAAAAAGGTTTTTTTTTTGATTTGATGGTTTGATTTCTTGACCTTGTGTGAGATAAAAAAGACCTTTATTCTTATCAATTTCAATTATTTGAAAAATATTCGACCCGGCCTTGGTATTTTTATTACTGTTGATACTGGTATTGATCCAGGCCTCAATATCGAACTTCTTTCTAAAGCAAAAATGAAGAATTTTCCAATCAAAATATTTTCTATCCGGTTTTTTTTTTTTAGACTCTATATACATAATATCATCTTCGTCTAGATAATTATTGATAGGGATACCCCCCTGTATATCAAAAAATTTTCGTTTCTGCGTGTTGTAATTATCAGAAATATCTTGGTTTTTATTTACTTGTAATGGTAATCCATAAATAGATGAGTTATTCTTATCTTCATAATTAATAGATTTATATGCTAAAAGGTCATATCTATAGTGTTTTTTAAAACTTTCTTTTTGATTTGTTAAAGAGTCTGCTTCATAATCATTTTGTTTGTTATAATGAATTAGTTGATCTTTTTGAGTGAAATCCCATTTGTTTAAATCATTATTTTTATTTTTAACCACACAATGTTTATTTATTATATTTCGCCACTTTTGTGGCACTAATCTAGACCATATAATCGGAGATAAATATTTATATTGATAATGACTCCTTAACCAGTTTTTCCATTGATTCATTCCAGAATTACGAAGTTTCTTAGGTCTTAATTCATAATGAAATATTTCATGTGCTTCAAAATAATCTTTTCTTTCGTTCTTAAGAAAAAGAGATGTTCCGTTATATTGAAAGACAGATCTTAACTTATACAAGTTAATAACTTGGGTTTGTGATAATTTGTAAAATACATATGCTTGTGATAAGTAGGAGAAATCACAAAAAATCTGCGAACTCTTATTTCTAATATTAGAAACTGACTTTTTTATAATCGAAATAAAGTGAATTTTATTTTGATTTGTTTTACCAATTCTTTTTTGATTTCTTTCATTATTGTAAATGTCTTTATCAATAATTTTTTTTGTTGATTCAATAAAAATTTTTGCATTAGTTATGGGAATATTAATGAGACATAGAAAAATATCTATATATATTCTTTCAATTAAAACTTTTATAAAATAATGCGATTTGCGAATTAATCGAGAATTCCTTCTTTTTAATATTTTCCAAATATTTTTTTGTGATGCTAATCTTTTATCATTATAACCAGCTTTGTTAGGTCTAATATTTTTCTCTGGAGTTAGAAAGAGTTTTTTCTTGTCTTTTAAAATTTTTTCTCTTTTTTTTCTGATTGTGCTTGTTCTATCAGTTAGATCTTTCATTTTTTTTTCTGTCGGTGAATAATTTGTCCAATTCATAGATCCAATTGGAATAGATGATTTATGAATGATCTGATTATTGATTATCGAATCCTTTTGTTTTTGAATTTCACTAGATTCATATACTTCTCTCAATCCAAATAATAAAGTTGGATTTATTTTGAAGAGCTCTTTTATTATTTTTTTTATAAATAGAACACTTTTAATAACCCATTTTTTTGTTTCTTTTAAGGCCCTTAAAAATCTAAAAAATTTTGTTCGTTCTTTTAAAACTCTTAGAAGCAGAAAACACTTGTTTTTATATTTTCTAATTCTTTTTTTCAGTTCTTTCGAAATGGGTTTAAAAAAGGACGATCGTTTTCGGGGAGAACCAAAAGGCAGATCGGTTTCCATTCCCCAAACCGTTAAAAAACAAAAATTTTTTACTTTAGTTTTTCTTGAATCTTTATCAAGGGACCTTTCTTGAGGTTTGCGCCAAGGTTTCAGACAGAAAGGAAATAGGATCTTTATTTGAATGCCGTCTGTTAACCAATTTTTCGGAAATTCTGTTTCTGATAATTGAACACCATTATAGGTGCATTTAACATGCATTTCTCGATTCCAATCCTTTAAATCTTCGGACCACTCGGGAGATTGAAATAATAACATACGACCGATGTTTTTAACTATTATCAATGAAGGTAATATAAAATATTTTCGAAAAATTGATTGGGTTAATAACAAGCAACCCCTTATTACTTGAGCTAATACGATGGTATCCCAGGCTTCGGATATTTTTATCCGTTCTTTTTCCTCTCTTTTGGTCTTCTCTCTTTTCGCCCCCGTCTTTTCCTCATCATAATTCGAAATTATTAATTCTTTGTTTTTCTCCTTGCTATTTTCAAAAATGAGTTTTTTCAACCCAGAAATATCAAAAGAAAAAAAGATGGGTTTATATATTCTGTCCAAAAAAAGGGGGGAATGCGCGTTTGTTTCAAAGAGTTCCCGAGTAACCACTTTGCGTCTTTGAGCGCGCATGGAGCCTTTAATTAGATCTCGACGAAAATCCGATTGTTGTGAATAACGGATCAAAGCCACTTCTTTTGTTTGCTCAGAATTATCAATATTTTTATCCTTATTAGCGTTAGCAGTATAAGTATCGGCCTTACGCCGCTTTTTAGTAAAAATCACTACATGTTTGGATTTTCTTGAACGAATCTCCTGGTACACCACTAAAGTTTCTCCAATTTCTCCTTCCCCCGCATTCTTTCTTAATTTGTATGACCATCGCGGGACTTTTTTACTGATTTCTTTTAGTCCAATAGGTTTTTTTCTAATTGTTTGATCCTTGGGGTCAGTTATAACTCTATCGAAAAAAAAATTTAAAAATTTTGCTCGATCTTCTGAATCTGAATCAACCCTTCCTTGTTCTGGAAATAGCAAAAATTTTTTCAAATTAGAATTCGATGGCGATTCTCTAGTAAATTGGTTGATTAAGTTCAAAAAATAACCAATTTTTGTTGATAATGATTTTCTATCAAATGTATGTTCAAATTCTCGATAATCAATAGCAAAAAGGATACCGTAAATTTTATTTATGCGAAACTTCTCTATGGAATTTTCTCGGGAAGTTTCATTTATGATTGAAGTTGAAAACATTTTTTTGATTCTTCCACGATACGGTCCGCTCAATAAAGGATCATATAT